ATATATAATTCTTTTTTTTTCGCACTTAACCCCTTTTCATAATTGTTCAAAAAAAAAAGAATAGGAATTCGCAGAGACGAGAGATATTTTTAAAAATTATCTATAGAATACCTATTCTATACGTACGGAATACGGATATAAATAAAATACCCGGATTAGATATTTTCGGTGTAACAATTAATAATTATGTTATTCTAGGGTTTACATATACTGACAGTTGCTGTTATAATTGAAATGGAAAAGAGGAGTTTTTTTTCGATAAAAAAGAGCAATAAAGAGCAATATTAATTCATTTTTATATGAAATTGGATTCTCTTATCTCATAAAGACAAAACCATATTTTCAATTCCAATTCAAGAATTGTTCAGGAATTTATAGTTAACGGTTCCATTTTGTCCTTCCATTTTTGCGTTTGTCGCTGAAAGTCCACGCTTTTTTTTTTTTCATTTTGGCGGCATGGCCGAGCGGTAAGGCGGGGGACTGCAAATCCTTTTTCCCCAGTTCAAATCCGGGTGTCGCCTGATCTGATTGACAAGAGAATTGAAATAGCTTATTCCGTTTTGTTGATAGAAAACTTGCATGGGGGGTTGCTCTATAAAATAAAGCTTTGCGTCACGAATTCAAGGAAAGATTCTAGTAGTGAAAAGGAATCGATAAATCTTGAGATGATAGTCCTTTCACCCCATTACTACTATAGTGTCCATCTAGTCTACTGACCGGGTCTTGAATTAGATTGGATAAGTATGTATAGGTCGGACAGAGAGAATCTAATTCCATTTTTAGTTGGGGAAGAGGCAAAAGAAACCTTGCATACATACTCATGAAAGTATATGAACGTTCTGGCAGTTATTCAATATTAGTTAGATTTAATACCTAATTTAGATTGAATAGCTAATTTGGCTTTCTTTTTTTTTTAGTTATAATTTATATTATTATTATTCAATTTTATTATTATTTAATATAATAAATTTAATTAATTTTCGGTAACCTCTCTAGTCGAAGAAAGAGTTTAATAGAATACTTCTGATTGTTTTCGAGAATGAATTGAGAGACAGTAAGGATTAGATCAAATAGAAATAAGAAAGAGTATGCAAAGTAATCAGTCTTGATTGTATATATATATATATTCATTTAAATAAAATGAGGGGAAAGAAAAACATAGGTCTTTGTATTGTTACCTGTTAGTAACAAAAATCTCCTTAATACTTCCAAGGAAGTTTCCGGATATTTTGTTTATCCGTAATGTTTTACGATTCTACTAGAAATCAGATAAGAACTTGTTAGACGTTCTAATTGGATTTGTTAGATTGTTTCGTTAATCGTGTTAGCACAGAATCCCTTTTTGACTCTGTACCAGTGATTCCACTATTATTATAGTTTATAGTATTATTTGTGATTAATACAATACAAAAAAAAATAAAACACGAAGAATTAGTGAACAATACTGAAATAATTCCTTCATATTGGTTGATATAGATAGGAGACAAAATTGACATGGATATAGTGAGTCTTGCTTGGGCTGCTTTAATGGTAGTTTTTACATTTTCCCTTTCTCTCGTAGTATGGGGAAGAAGTGGACTTTAATGGTACTACTTAATTTAGTTAAGGGATCAAACTGTATCAATTGTTTTATAGCTGAGTTCTGATATTTTTTTTTTTTACTATTGAATTTGAATTTCAGTAGTCAATTATATCTTCATTATCGGAATTCTATTGTATTCGAGTGGTGTAATGTATTCTAGGCATAATATAGAAATACAAAATACTCTTTCAATCAAACAACAAATATTTGAATTATTCCCATGTTTGTGTCAAGGAGATAAAAAAAAGTAGGAAATTTATTCCTATTCCAACCGAATTCTTCCTAAGATCTCTTTGAACTGGCTCTTACCAAAGTTATATATCGAAAATGAGGAACCACGGAACCCCCTCTTCTTAATCTAACACCATTCCTTTTTTTTTTCAAAAAAAAAAGATAAAATAAATATATATAGTATAGTTATGTTATTTGTTATAAAGCAGATACACAATTTGATAGGAAACAAAAAATCGATATAGGAGTTGTCTAACGAGATACTACACATAATAAGATGTTGGCCTTGCTTTAGGTGAATATCATATTACGTATTTACCTTACCACTTGCTTGTTTTATTTATTTATTTTTTTTTTTTTGGTTCGAAATTGGATTTATGCTTTCTTTATTGAACTTCATTTGCAATCATGGTTAAAATATTAAAAATAGGTTGGGTTTTACCACCAATCTTTTCGAAATAGGGAAAAAAACTTTTCATTTTAATAGAAACCTCGGATCATCTGTTAACTATTTAATAACAACTATTTAATCAATTACTTATCGGAAATGCTAAAAAGATTACTTGATTCTCTTATACCGGGATTGGTATTAAAATCTAATCGTAATACCATAAATTCGAATCGGAAAAATAAGAGTTGCTTTTGGATTATTACAGATTGATTTGAACCAATACAAATCAAATAGATGAAACAAAGAAGAAATTGGGGATACTATGCTATATACATTACATATAATGTAATTGAGATTCTATATATGAATAAGAGAATATATATGAATATACATATTGTAAATTGATCCATATTTTTTTATAAAGTCAAACTTTTTTTTACACTACAATAATAGATAAATAATATGGTAGAAAGAAATCTATTTTATTTCTACCATATTATACGGATTTCATAGAATTCTGTTGATTCTAGTCCGATTATTTCATTTTAACCTTAAGACCACAAAACAAAAATGGAATTTTTTTTTTTCATTCATTGCATTGACATGAATTAAGAAGTCATGTTTAAGTAAAATTAGTCACTTTGACTTACTGTTTTTACATAAATTATAAGTAAAAAGGCAGTAGGAACTAGAATGAACAGTGCAGTAGCAATAAATGCAAGAATATTTACTTCCATAATCTCTATGCTTTATTTCTCTTTTATTTCCAATAAAAAACTCGGGATTTAATCCCATATAGATGATAAATCTTTTGTCGGTAAATTCAATGGTATAAATTACATCTTGATGATATCAAATGGGATCAATATTATGAATAACAATATCTGAGCTATAAAATCGATTAATCGTCGAGAATTGAATAGTATAACATAGGAAGATCTTTTATCCATACCCAATTCCAAAGATTTTGTTTCCAATGCAATCCAAAATTCCGTATTCTTTTTTTTTTTACTTTATTTAACTTTAATATGAAGGTTCCGACAAAGAAAGAAAAAAAGATGGATCCCTGTTAGGAATGAGATTTTGTTTGTTATTTTTTTTTTATTCCCTTTCACACACGAAATGAATTGATGTCTTTTTTTTATTTGTATCCATCGGGACTGACGGGGCTCGAACCCGCAACTTCCGCCTTGACAGGGCGGTGCTCTGACCAATTGAACTACAATCCCAGGGAAAAGGGCGTACAGCATAGATATTCTTATGATTTCATTCAAACCCCTTCTTTTTTTTTCGATTTTAGATTAGAATCGTTTGCTGTAACTGACAGAGGCGGGACTTATATATATATATTGATCAATATCAATACGCACTTTTTTAGGGAGATCGACACGGATTACGAGTAATCCGTTCGTTATTGCCAAATCAATTGAAAACTGAATCAATCAATAAAAAACAAAGACTCTTTTTTATTTACTTTTATCTTTTTCTTTAACCCTTTCCTTAGACTTTAGACTTACAGATCCTGATATGAATCTAGATCATCAGCAAGATTCGAACTTATGAAATATAGATTTCATTATACAATTTCATTCTACAATATGGTACAAAAAAAAAGCGCTAGAGATTTGTCATATTTGATTGTCTTCTGTATCCGAGCACATAGGCCATTTCCGAAGAACAACAAATGGGTTATATTATTTCATGGTGGATCGTAAAATTATTGGGCCGAGCTGGATTTGAACCAGCGTAGACATATTGCCAACGAATTTACAGTCCGTCCCCATTAACCGCTCGGGCATCGACCCAGGAAGAATCAATTTGAGTCTTTTTTGATAATCCATGATCAACTTCCTTTCGTAGTACCCTACCCCCAGGGGAAGTCGAATCCCCGTTGCCTCCTTGAAAGAGAGGTGTCCTGGACCACTAGACGATGGGGGCCCACTTTCCCAACCACCATTATACTATGTTCATAGTATAACATAGTTTTTTTTTTGTCAATAATAGATTGGAATGATATGATTCGATCAGAAGGATCTTTCCATTTTTTCAAAATTCCATACCATAGAATTTTTTGGTTCATCATTAGATTTCGAAATTGTTCATTCCAATCGCCAATCCAATCTATAATTCCAAAAGGACAAAAGGATAAGTATTGCGAAAGAAAGATAGGATCCTTTCAGAGAATAATTGGTTTGCTGGAAAAGGCGGGAGTTAAAATATCATTTCTTTCACTTTTATTCATTGTTAAGATTCGGTAGGTATATCTCTATCTCATCCTAAGCCGGAAAAAAACGAAAATCAATTTGGGAATCGGGTAGAAGGATAAAGATCAACAAGTTATTGAAATTTTTTTTTTTCCAATAAAGAATGAAGTGGTTGAAGGACAGGAAAATTGAAATCAATTTTTCAATGATTCGATAAAATATTTGAATTGGTGGGTACATGTATCAATACTCAATACAATGAATTTCGTTATGATGAGGATGAATTCAATTCGAATCGGTTTTGTGAAAAAATTCATTACATTGATATTTTTCAAATCGAATATCAATAAACCTTTTCATTAACTATACTCTATTCACTAGGTAAATAAATTTGTTGTTCCTTAATGAGTCGCTATGTAGATAATATCTATCTATATGTGCATATATTCTAATCTTATCTATATAAGAAGTATACGCAGTTACAAATATATGTACTAGACTCATATTGGCTAATTCCTGAATAAGGAATTGAATTAAGCGGAGCCTTTTTAACTCAGTGGTAGAGTAACGCCATGGTAAGGCGTAAGTCATC